AGGCATGGATACAGCATCTATAGGATAACTTCCATCTTGAGAGTTCTTTCTGAGTTCCGTATGATATCCGCGATCTCTCTTGATCTGTAACTCAATACAGAAATCAATGGGGTCTCTCAAGTTAGCTATAGGTTGTGTCGTATCAACGATTTCTACGGAAGGTGGTAAGATTATATCTTGAGCGGTTATGTATCTAGGACCTTTGACGCAAATTGATGCGTCTCTAACTCCATAGAGATTACTTCTCAATACAATTTCTTTCAAATTTAGTAAAATTTCTTGTATGGATTCTTCAATACCTACTATTGTAGAATATTCGTGTGGCACGTTCCCAAATTTTGCGCGTGTGATACATGTTCCTTCTATTTCTCCAAGTAAAGCTCTTCGCAAGGCAATACCGACAGTATCCGCTTGACCTTTTCTAAGTGGAGACAGAATGAAACGACCATAATAAAGACGCTTACTATCTACTCTTGATTCAACACACTTCCACTGTAGTGTTTGGGTGGATCCTGTTACCTCCTCTCGAACCATAATAGATTAGTATTTATTTGATCATTGAATCGTTTATTTCTCTTGAAAGCGGTTTAATTCTTTTACAGACGTCTTTTTTTAGGAGGTCGACATCCATTATGCGGCATAGGTGTTACATCGCGTATACAACTTAACCGTACACCACTTTTAGCAATGGCTCGTAATGCGGCATCTCTTCCGCTACCAGCCCCTTTTACCATAACTTCTGCTCGTTGCAAACCCACTGTACGAATAGCATCTACTGCTGTTCTTTGACCGGCATAGGGTGATGCTTTTCTTGAGCTTTTGAATCCACAAGTACCTGCGGAGGACCAGAAAACCACCCGACCTTGTGGGTCTGTAACAGTTATAATGGTATTGTTGAAACTGGCTTGAACATGAATAACCCCTTTTGTTATTCTACGTGCACTCTTCCGTAAACTAAAACGGGCATTCCTACGCAAACCAATACGCACTTTCTTACGTGAACCTATTTTTGGTATAGCTTTTGTCATATTTTATTATCTCATAAATATGAGTTAGAAATAACAAAAAGAAAAAAAGATACAAAGATATCCGTTTCAGGGTTAAATATATCCTTTACTTTCATTTTTGGATTCGGAATTTGGACATTTCTGTGGGTACTTTTTTTTACTTTTTAGAAAGGAAAGCTCCTTTTTCGAAAGATTACCCCTGTCTTTGTTTATGCTTCGGATTGGAACAAATGACTCTAATTCGCCCATGCCTACGAATCAGTCGACATTTTGTACAAATTTTACGAACGGAAGCTCTTATTTTCATATTTAGGTATTCCTTTCTTAAACTATGAATCTACTCTTTGGGAAAAAATAAGCCTCTTCACTTAAATTTTGAACTTTGGAATTTATTATCCTAGAAAAACCTAATCCTTTGAATCTTTGGTATCCTTCAAATCTTCAGTATCCTTCGAGTCTTCGGTACGCTTCGAATCCTTATGGGGAAGTCTATAAATTATACGCCCCTTGCTTGAATCATAACGACTTACTTCAATTTTGACCCTATCCCCCATCAGTATTCGTATAGAACTAGACCGGATTTTTCCTGAAATATAGCCCAGGATGATGGTGTCATTCTCTAAGCGAACTCGGAACATTCCGTTGGGTAGGGCTTCCGTAACTAAACCTTCGAAAGTAACTTTTGCTTCTCTCGGGTTTTTTTTTTCTCTCCTATTTTTTTTTTCTGTCATATTTTTTTCTCCTATTTTTCTATTTGCATTTTCAAAATAGGAAGTTCGAGATAGAATTCGGGTACTATAGGCGGGGCCATTACCATATATAACATAAGACTTCTCCCCCAATTCTGTTTAGTCGAGCTTCTCGATCTGTCATTATACCTTGAGAAGTAGAAAGAATAGCAATTCCCATTCCGCCCAAAACCTTAGGAATTCCTTGATAGTTAGCATAAATTCGTAAGCCAGGTCGGCTGATACGCCTTAAAAAGGTTCTAGTTCTATATATTCCCTTTCTAGTCCTTCTCTTTTGATGTCGCAAAGTTGAAACCAAGAAATATCTGTTACTTTCTTGATGTTTCCGAACACTTTCAATAAAGCCCTCTCGTAGAAGTATTTTAACAATGTTTTCGGTAATATTTGTAGATACTACTCGAACAGTTCCTTTTTTACTCATGTCTGCGTTTCTTATAGAGGTTAGTAAATCAGCAATAGTGTCCTTGCCCATAAGACTCTAATTCTAGGTTCCTCCTAATTTTTAGATAATCAACATGTTTTCCTTTTTGTTTTTATTTTGGATTTTAAAGCATATACGTAAAACACAATCCACTAAATTTTTTCTTTGATCTATATCTCATCTACTTTATTTATAATACTTCAGGAGCTAATGAAACTATTTTAGTAAAATTCAATTCTCTCAATTCCTCGGCAATCGCGCCAAAAACTCGAGTTCCTTTTGGATTTCCTTTTTGATCAATAATAACTGCTGCATTGTCATCATAGCGTATTATTATACCGTCTTCACATTTGAATTCTTTACATGTACGTACAATTACAGCTCGAATTACTTCGGATCTTTCTAGAGGCATTTGGGGCACTGCGTCTTTGATTACAGCAACAATAACATCACCAATACGAGCATATCGCTGATTACCAGCAGCTCCTATGACTCGAATACACATCAATTTTCGAGCTCCACTGTTATCCGCTACATTTAAAAGGGTCTGAGGTTGAATCATATTATTTGGATTTCAATTTGTTATTTCACTGCAAAGGAATGAAAGATATATTGTCTTTCCAGAAGGAAAACCTGGGGTTTTTTCTCTTCAATACTCCTTTTTTTTTAGGGGTTCTATATCTCTAATCTAAGAAATTGGCTTCGTATGGGCATTTTACTGGCAGCTATGGAGATAGCTGCTCTAGCTATAGTTTCAGATACCCCGCTCATTTCATAAAGTATTCGACCTGGTTTAACAACGGCTACCCAATATTCGGGGGATCCCTTTCCTGAGCCCATACGTGTTTCTGTGGGTCTTAGTGTAACCGGTTTGTCGGGAAATATACGTACCCATAGTTTTCCACCACGACGTGCATATCGTGTCATTGCTCTTCGTCCTGCTTCTATCTGTCTCGCTGTAATCCAAGCGGGTTCAAGTACTTGAAGAGCATATCTACCAAAACAAATACGATTGCCTCGACAGGATTTTCCCTTCATTCTTCCTCTATGTTGTTTACGAAATCTAGTTCTTTTGGGGTTATAGTCGATGGTTCTTTTTTAGTTCCATCTCTACTGCAAAACTGGACATGAGAGTTTCTTCTCATCCAGCTCCTCGCGAATGAAATGAGAAAGCGTGCAAATTTCTCTAATTCCATAATATTCAAAAATATTACGGATAGATACACATCAATATATAATAGAATAGGTTTTTTTATTTTGCATTTCTTAAAATAGAAAAATATATAGTCAAGAAAGAAGATCTAGAATATATCCAAATTCTATATTTGTATATAATGTAATCTGTCTTTTTTATAAGGAATATCCTTATTTTTACCCTTATTGAATCATAGTAAAGTATTCTAATCCAATAAGGATTTCGCGGGCGAATATTTACTCTTTCTTGTCTTATTTGTTAATTTATAACCTTATCAAATAAAGCAATTTTTTTGGTTTGTTCCGCCATCCCACCCAATGAAGTATTAGGATTCTTTTCAAGAAAATCAATCCTATGCAGTCATAGGTTTTGTCGTTCCCACAGCTTCTCCTTTAATGGTTAGGTTTGAATCCTGCAACGGAGCTTCCAAACTTTCCGAGTTAATTTTCTCAGTTTTATTAACCTGGGCTGCTCTTTATTATTGCTTTAAATTTTTATTTATTGTTTCACAAAATTACGATTTTAAATTCTCTCTTATTTTTATTATTTTATTATATTGATGCTTTATCACATTGCCTTTTATGATGTAATTCATAGACCATACACATTGGAATCTTATATCTTTTTTATTCTTCTTCCTTCTATCTATCATCCCTCCTTTTATCCACATCCCTTTAGTTTTGTTTCACAACCTAGAATCCGGTTTCTTTTTTAGAGAAAAAAATGCAGTTGCTACAACTATATGATAGATCTAATCATTTATGATAGATGTATTTATTCACATAGTGACTGTTTCTTTGTTAGGATCTCGACAATACGAAGCAATAGGTTGGTTATTAGTTAATTTTCTATAATTACTAAGTTTTTTTCCATTTTTAGTAGGGTTCGCTCAATTTTTTTGTTTTTTTTTTGAATTTCCATTTTTGACCCTAAAGAAAAAACTAACGAGTCACACACTAAGCATAGCAATTATATTAAAAGATTTATAAATTTTCATTAAATCTTATAGAAAGAGGTATAATTTCTTCTTTTTTCTGGGATTTTTGGATCTTGTCTTTTTTATTCTATCACTGGCCAGAATGAGAAAACAAGGTTAGTTATTCTTCTTCTACGAATATCCAAATTTTTACACCTAATACTCCATAGATAGTTCGAATTGGATAGCAGCAATAATCAATTTTAGCGCGAATTGTTTGGAGGGGAAGTCTACCCTTTTTGATGCATTCGGCACGTGCAATTTCTTTCCCTCCTAGACGGCCTGCAATTTTTATTTTTACTCCCTTTATATCTGCTTTTTTAGTTAATTCAATGGCTTTTTTCATTGCCTTTCGGAATGAAACTCTATTTTTTAATTGGAAAGCTATGTATTCTGCAAGAATGTTAGGTTGTCTATAAGGTTCTTTAACTTTTTCAATAGCAATATTAAGTCTCTGGTTTACAGAATTCACTTCCTTTTGGATATCCTTCTCTAATTCTTCGATTGCTCCTTTTTTCTTTAATAAATTAGGGAATCCAATATGGATTATAACGTGAATTGTATCGATTTCTTTTTGAATTTCTATATGTGTAATTACTTCGGAACTTGAGTCTGATTCTATTTTTCTATTCGAGCTTTTTTTCCTATTCTTTTGTATATAGTTCTTGATACAATTCCTTATTTTATTATCTTCTTGTAGACCTTCAGAATAATTTTTTGGTTGTGCGAACCAAAAGGAATGGTGATTTTGGGTTGTACCAAGTCTGAAACCGAGTGGATTTATTTTTTGTCCCATATTTTTCTATTCTATTTTGTTTTTTTTACTGGGAATCGAAATCTTAGGTTGATCTAAAAGTTATTTAGATTTCTTTACTATATTTAGTACAATTGTTATATGACACATGGTTTTTTTTATAGGATAACCACGTCCTCGAGCCCGAGGTCTGAATTTTTTCATAATAGTACTCCTACTCACTTCGGCTTTTGTTATGAATAAATTAGCTTTGTCGAAATCCCTATAATGAGTAGCATTTGCTGCTGCCGAATAAACCAACTTTAAGATGGGATAAGATGCTCGATAAGGCATGAGGTTCAGTATCATAATGGTTTCCTCATAGTAACGCCAGCGAATCTCATCAAGAACTCTTTGTGCTTTAAAAACAGACATATGTATGCGTTTTTGTGCTTTGAAAACCCGTTCGAACTTAAGTAGACGATCAGTTGGAACTTTTCTTGCGAGTTTCCGTAGCCCGTTCTTCTTCTTCTTTATCCTAGGGATATACTTTACCAATTTGAAACTTGTCATAAATAAGGTTATTCCCCGCCTACCTTTACTTTATTTGAATCCTATAAATTTTGTTTATTCTGAATCTTTCTATTCTGAATTCAGTTAACGACGAGATTTAGTATCCTTTCTTGCACTTTCATAACTCGTGAAATGCCGAGTAGGCACGAATTCCCCCAATTTGCGACCTACCATAGGATTTGTTATATAAATAGGTATATGTTCCTTTCCATTATGAATCGCGATTGTATGGCCAACCATTGCGGGTAGAATGCTAGATGCCCGGGACCACGTTACTATTGTTTCTTTCTCCTCCTTCATATTGACCTTTTCGATTTTTGTCAATAAATGACGAGCTACAAAAGGATTCGTTTTTTTTCGTGTCACAGCTGATTACTCCTTTTTTCATTTTAAAGAGTGGCATCCTATGTCCACTATCTCGATCGAGGTATGGAGGTCAGAATAAATAGAATAATGATGAGTGGAAAAAAGAGAAAATCCTTTAGCTGGATAAGGGGCGGATGTAGCCAAGTGGATCAAGGCAGTGGATTGTGAATCCACCATGCGCGGGTTCAATTCCCGTCGTTCGCCCATCGCATTATTGCAATGCAATTTTCCATATTCCTAGTTACGTATTTACTTACGGCGACGAAGAATAAAACTATCACTATATTTTTTCCTTTTCCTAGTTCTTCTTCCAAGCGCAGGATAACCCCAAGGGGTTGTGGGTTTTTTTCTACCAATGGGGGCTTTCCCTTCACCGCCACCATGGGGGTGGTCCACAGGGTTCATAACTACCCCTCTTACTATGGGGCGTTTACCTAGCCAACACTTAGATCCGGCTCTACCCAAACTTTTTTGGTTCACCCCAACATTACCCACTTGTCCGACTGTTGCTAAGCAGTTTTGGGATACCAAACGGACCTCCCCAGATGGTAATCTTAAAGTGGCCAATTTACCCTCTTTTGCAATCAGTTTCGCTACAGCACCTGCTGCTCTAGCTAATTGCCCACCCCTTCCACGTGTGATTTCTATGTTATGTATGGCCGTGCCTAAGGGCATATCGGTTGAAGTAGATTCTTCTTTTTTCTCAAAAAACCCCTTCCCAAACTGTACAAGCTTCTTCCAAAGCATACGGCTTTCTAGATGTATATGACGATCTCTAGACAGATGGATCTTATATGAATCGTATGATGAAGTACCACATGAGTGGATATATAGAAAAGGAATCCAAATCTGCCGAATCGCTCATGTTATGATCTTCTACATCCTAGGTCTCCGCGTTCCGTCATCTGGCTTATGTTCTTCATGTAGCATTCAGATCGAATGACTCTATGAAATTACGTCGATACTTCCACATATTATGGGTAACGTAGGAGACATCCCTATTTTCACCCGGGGGTCTTAATTACCACTGCTTAGCTTTCAATTCGCCTCTGACCATCAAATTAAATGTGAATAACCCGTCCTCCTCTCTTTGAAACAAGGGGCGCTTCCGGTTCTGTGCGTGCTTCAAACAATTTTGTCTTCTCCATATTACCATATCTCTAGAGTCAATAATTTTCTATGAGGAACTACTGAACTCAATCACTTGCTGCCGTTACTCAACAGTTTTCTGTTGAGGTCTATCCCGTAGAGGTAGTCAAATTGGATCAGTGATCGATTTCTAGGTTTCGTCGTAAACCTAATTGGTTACTTCCAATTACGTAAATCAATAGTTCAAACCGCACTCAAAGGTAGGGCATTTCCCATTGATATAGGAACTTTTGTACCAGAAACAATAGTATCTCCAATTATAGCCCCTCTGGGGTGTAAAATATATCTCTTCTCACCATCCCCATAGTGTATGAGACAAATGTATGCATTTCGATTAGGGTCGTATTCTATGGTTACGATTCTACCAGATATGTCTTTTTGATTCCGTCGAAAATCGATTTTACGGTATAGGCGCTTATGACCTCCCCCTCTATGCCTTGCGGTAATGATTCCTCTGGCATTACGACCTTTACCACAACGGTGCCGTCCATGGATCAATTTATTTCGTGGATTGGATTTCACTTGCCTGTCTACGGTTCCCTTGCGTGTGCTCGGGATAGGTGTTTTGTATAAATGTTTCGCCGTATTATTAAGTATTCTCCTTTAGTTCTTTTCTCTATCTAGAAGTGGAATAGAATAACCCGGTTGAAGGGTAATGATCATACGTCTGTAATGCATTGTATGTCCCAGAATAGGTCCCATTCTTCTACCCTTTCCGGGTAGTCGATGGCTATTCACAGCTACTACCTTAACACCAAAGAAGAGCTCGACCCAATGCTTTATTTCTGTCTTAGTGAATCCCGATTCGACATTAAAAGTATATTGATTCTTTCCCAATAAACGAAGACTCTTTTCTGTAAATACTGCGTATTTGATTCCATCCATAAATCGACTTTCCCTCCTATGCTCTGAGTTCCAGTATCGATAAGAATTCGAGTTCTTATTGTTCTTATGTTATGGTATGAATATACCATACCAATTCGTTATGTATGGATGATGGATGAGATTCCATGGATAGAGAGAGAGAGCCAGTTCCAATAGACTTATGGAACGTTCCCGTTCGCGTGCATCCAGCAGGAATTGAACCCGCAAATTTACCAATTATGAGTTGGGCGCTTTAACCATTCAGCCATGGATGCTTAACAGGGATCATCGTACATCGTAAATAACCAATTTTCATATAGAAAGACATATCATAGAAAAATGAAATCAAAATATTCGGAGATGGCAAATATTCGGAGATGACTATGAAAACACCTCTCTGGATCCTCGAATTGAAAGAGAGATTGAGAGGGATCAAGAATCCTAATTCTCGCTATTTGGAATGGATCCAATTCTATTGAGTCTGACTCATAGTGATCATTTCTCTTTAGCAAAGAAGGACCTTGGTTATCAAAGGATTGAACAACCGGGATCCATTTACTTATGATACCTACTTGACATTGCTAACAAGGATCTAATGAATTATGAGTTTAATAGATCCTCTTTAGCAGAAAGACGTATATTCCTTGCTCATTATCAGACAATCACTTATTCCCAAACCTCGTGTGGGGCTAATCGTTTTCATTTACCATCTCATGGAAAACCCTTTTCGTTCCGCTTAGCCCTATCGGGTATTTTAGTGATAGGTTCTATAGGAACTGGACGATCCTATTTGGTCAAATACCTAACGAAAAATTCCTATTTTCCTTTCATTAAGGTACGAGGGCTTCTTATTCCACAAGAACGAAAGCACCTTTTCATTCTTTCATATACTAGGGGTTTTTACTTGGAAAAGACAATGTTCCATACTAAAGGATTCGGGTCCATAACCACGGGTTCCAGTGCATTAGATCTTGTAGCACTTAGCAACGGGGCCCTATCCATTAGTATTCCACATAAGAAATCCATTATAGAAACTAATACAATTAGATTAGCTCTTCATAGACAAACTTGGGGTTTGCGAGCCAAGATAAGACCGGCTCGGGATCATGGGACCCTTTTCTATCAGATAGGAGGGGATCTTGTACAAAATAGACTTCTAAGTAATAACCCCATAGATCCTATATCTATCTATATAAAGAGGCAATCGAATCGTGTCAGGAAGCGGGTTTTTCTTTGGCCAAACGGTACTTCGAACTTGGAACGAGCATGAGGAGATTAACGAGACTTCTTTCTCTTTTGAGTTTTTCTGGCGGACCGGTCGCGCAAGATCTTTGGTCTTCCCCCGGAACCGATGAAAAAGTGGGTCGCTTCTTATGGACTCGCTCAGAATGATTCTTCTCTATCTATAGTTCATGGCCTATTAGAAGTAGAAGGTGCTCTGGTGCAATCCTTACCGACAGAAAAAGATTGCAGTCGGGTTGATAATAATCGAGTGCCATTACTTTGTCGGTCCGAACCAAGGAATCCGTTAGAAATGTTTTGAAATGGATATTGTTCTCTCTTTGATCAGGGATTGCTATATGAAATGGGTAAGTCACCAATCCCTTTGACAAATCGGGTGTCATATTAGATATCATATTCTATATATAGAAATATCGTAGAATAGACATATAGAATTTTTGGTTGGGAAATTCGAATGAATCATTGAGTGAAAAAGGAGCAAAGAATGACAAAAGACGAGACTCTACTAGTCTTCACTCTTGTGGTTTCCTCGGTTTCTGTTTTCTTATTCGGGATCTTGCTTTTCATGGTTCTCATCTCTGCAACTCGCGATTTTCGCGAGAGAACCAAATCCAAGTTGGTGAAGATCATGATTTAGGCTAGCATAGTAGTTATTACCTTTGCAATTGCGGTTCGAATCTATCCGATCTTTATCTTTTTGCTCAAAGAACGAATAAAACCCCTTG